ATTCGAACTAGACTTTTCTATCTTTATCCATGGATCCTTTACTTATACTTAAAAAATTGGAAGTATTGATCCAATTCAAAAACAAAAAACAAAATTATGTTTCGCAATTTCATAATCCAAATTGTCAATTTCGAATTGACTCTTGGATACAAATCACGAGAACGGATATTTTTCTCCGAATCTTTTATTTAAATTTGAGAGTGAAAGGATTAAAATTGAATCCTTTTAAGAAATAAAGTTTTTGATTGAAATATCAATTAAACTGAAGGACCCCTTAACTATTAAGGGGATTAATTGAACGAATCACACTTTTACCACTAAACTATACCCGCTACAATGCGATTATTGTATAAAAAGGGCCCTTTGTCGAACAAGAGAATCAGATGTAATCAAGATAGGACATAAATTTAAAATAATCATGAAATGAAAATTGGAAATTAGAACGTTGACGTCTTTGTCAGGAGTCCTCGTAAAGGAGGAGTTATTTCGTTTAAATAACTAAATTTAATAATTCAAAACAATTTCTTTTGTTGGACGAATTTTGACAGATATGGCTCGACAAAATAACTTTTATCCACACACCAAATACAAATTTGGATTCTTGATTCAATCAAAAGAATGGAAATAGTCCTTCTTTTTATTGTTCCTTTGAATACAATAACAAGGATTTCATTTTGTGGTTTTCAAATCAAATTCAAATAAATCGTTTTTTTATGGTATGGTTCGCACCCTTTCTACGGTTCAGCGGTATGGGTCATTAGAACAAAAAAAGGCCCGGCTGGGTACTGACCAGGCCAGGCCGTGGAAGTGGAAATAAAAAAGGCCCCGTTGAACGAAATTAAAGAGATATTCTTTTCTTTATTTTTTTCTATTTTATCTCTTTCGAATACTTTCTTTATTTTAATTTTCGAAAAATGATAGAAATGGAATTGCTGATAAAAGTTATATCTATTTATATAATAGAATACAAAAGACAATAAAAAAAAAGAAATTCTATAAGCTATATTTTCTATGAGCTATATAATCAATTTACTTTCTATATTCTCTTCTAGAGAATATAGAAGAGAATATAGAAAGTAAAGATAGAAAATCAAGTAAAGACGGGCTTTTTCAAGCATTATTTTTTGTGTAATGTAACATAGTCATTTTTTTTTTTATTTTTTTATTTTCAATTAGGAGAGATGGCTGAGTGGATTAAAGCGTCGGATTGCTAATCCGGTGTACGAGTTCTTCGTACCGAGGGTTCGAATCCCTCTCTTTCCGTTTCGGGCGATGGCTTGGTATTTTTCAAATTTAACTTTAGCGAACACTTTTACTTTATTTTTAATAGTAACTGGGAATCAAAAAATCCTAAGAACGTTTATACGAATAAAGTAAGCAACTCCTTCCTTTTTTATTCTTCGCGTCCGGGATTACGCCCTGGATCATTAGACAGGAATCCGAAGATGAAGAGCGAAACAAAGAATATCACTACGGTGTAAACAAAGAGTTTGAGAGTAAGCATTACACAATCTCCAAATCAGGTTTTTGGGGAAAAGGAAAAAGAGAATAGATTCTCTATTTTTATACTACATATCCAATTTTGACATCAAGAAATGAAGTTCTTTTTAGAATTTGATTCTCTAAATAGAAAATCGTTTTCATAAATTAAATTCACACAATTAGAATTCTACATTTTGGTTGGCTCTAATATAAGATGGTTTCAGTGAAAAAGGGTCAAAATTGCAAATAGCAAATGGGGGATCAAAATGGATCGCGGTTCCCCAAGAATTTCATTGTTTGAATGTTTGAATTGAGGCGGGGGTTCGTTCATATTGTAAGACTCATCTGCTCTTATTTATTAATTGTTAGAATTTTTTTTTTTTCGAACTAGAATAAATCATGAATTTTTCTAGCACAATATTAAAGATCTTATCGAAAACTTACAGCAGCTTGCCAAACAAAGGCTAAGAGAAAAAATAGAACAGGTATTACTGGCATAATATCTACAATTGGATTCAAAAAAGCGTAGGCCTCGGGTAATTTAGCGAATAAAAAACTACTCGAATAAAGGGCAGAATTAAGACAGATATACATTAAACTAAAGATATTAAGCATAACAAACATTTTGTTCTTGGAGATAATTTTATTTTGATTGAGTTATTAATATCTTATTGATATAAGATAAAAATGAAGAAAAGAAAGTAAGGTAGACAAAAAAAACTTCTTGGAACCGACCCAATCAAAACAAAAATCCTTCTATTCTCGTGTGAGAATTGAAGAAATCATACTTTCATACAATATCTTAATTGAATTCTATGTAATGATCAATAAATTAAGTTGTATTTTACACCTATATGTGTCAAAATCCTAACACTAAAATCAGAATCGAATTTTGGGGCTTTGGACTGGAATTGACGAACAGCCAATACCACTGGTACTCTTTATTAGTACCAAATCGAAATTGAAATGGGGCGTCGCCAAGTGGTAAGGCAACGGGTTTTGGTCCCGGTATTCGGAGGTTCGAATCCTTCCGTCCCAGACCGGGCAGAATAAAAATTTTCAATTCCCGTTTGAGCAACCCTCTTAAGTATATATTGATAAAATATACGTGTACGTCTTTTTCTTTTTTTTTTTTTTTCGAATTAAAAAAATTATTTTCTCAACCAGATCTTTTTTCACAAATTGAATCGAATTCAAATAATACGAAAATGGAACTGAATGCATTTGTGGTCCCCGCAAGCGGGGAACATCGATCACAAGAGTTTGAATTAAAAAACGTTGGATGGGCGTTTTTGCGTATGCCCCCCTCTTCCTCTTTCATTCACTTTCATATTTAAGCGAGTTTCGTAGAAAAGTCTGACGCCCCCCCCTCGAATTGAATTTTCAAAGATCCATTCTAAATCGAAATGGGAAAGCCTCCCCATTCCTATCTTTTTAGAATCCCAATTATTCTCTTTTCATTTCGGAATTCTAAACAAGAGGGTATTCCTGGTACTGATTGAATTCGGGATTAAGTCTCTTAAGTAAGACTAGGTTAGATTAAAATAAAAAACAACAAATTAGAAAGGAAACAATGACTTAATCTGGGCCCTTTTGTCTTTGTATCTATACAAAATAGTCTAGCATTCCGTAAAATGGGATCTTTTTTTTTTTTATTTATTTAGGATTCCCACAGAAAGAATTCGGGGTGGGAGTAGGTAAGAGTTAGTGAGCAATGAAAGATACCGATTTGAATATCGGTGTCGGTCCAAATTTCATTAACCAATAATCCCGCTCTATATGGAATGGAGGCTCTTTGATTCTAACCCAAATTTTGCGGTCTTGGTCTTTTTTTAATGAATAATTGTAAATCTCTGGAATAACAATTGAGACGGGGGTTATTCATATAGTCTATTTACTTGAATTTTATACTATTTACTTTATTTTCTATTTTATTTATTTTATTTTGAATTTGGGGAAAGATTATTGAATCTGAAGCCCAAGCCAAAGAAACGACACATAATTTGAGGAAAGGCTTATATGCATGGATTGCTATCCTTCTATTTCAGAGATAACGTCCTTTTGCTTTTTAAGATTTGTGAGCCCTTATCTTCCTGTTAAATTAAATATTTAACATACAATATACATAATTACTTCCAACGAAAATTGTTCAGTCTAATCTGATAGATACGGAAATCGCCCATTTTTGTAATTCTGATTTTCTTTTTCATTTCAGGATTCCGGATGAACGACTAACAACCTAAATATTCCCTTCATATACAAGGAAAAAAGTCTGTGTATCGACCGAAGCAATGACTATTCATGATTCCATACTGGAATCAATTACATACCGGTTCCAAACTAGAGAAATGTTATGGTAAAACTTCGTTTGAAACGATGTGGTAGAAAGCAACGTGCGACTTGAAGGACATGATCCGCTGTGGATTTGTTTTTTACATCCACCATTTTCGATTTTATATGAATGGGCTCTTGGCTCGACATTTTTTCTTCTGTTCTATTAGAATCCTCAAGTTTTTTTGGGGGGGTAATGGAACTAGTACAGGATGGAGCTCGAGTATAAAGTATTTATTCCTTTCTCAGGGGCACGGATCTAGGGTTAATACCAATCAATAAGTTGGAAAAAACTTCGTAAGTAAATTTTCGATATAGAAATCGAAAGGATCTGATTCGAGCAATTTTGAAATCCAAAAGCAAGGGGAAAATTTGTTGGAATTGGGAAAACTTTTTCTACCAAAAGTGTATCCTGTAGGAATCAATTGTTCGTATGATTCTTTGATAGAAAGAAATCAAAAGGGGGTGTGTTGCTGCCATTTTTTAAAATAAAAAACGTTAAAGATCACCGAAGTAATGTCTAAACCTAATGATTCAAAGCAAAGATAAAGGATCCTGGAACAAGGAAATACCATTTTTCAATTGTCTCAACAATTCAATCCAATCCAAAAATAGATTCGATTCGAAACGAGACAAACAAAAAAGGGGCTTGAGACCGCTCAAAAAAGGAAATGCCTAAGGATTTTCGGCTGGGCGTTGAAACTTATCTAACTTGAGTTATGAGAGTACGAATTCTTTTTTTGTTTCTTTTGAAAATGACAAAGAAACAAAAAAAGAATAACTTAAATCTCTAATTGATTTGATTATTTTATAGATCTATTTGACATTCTAATTCTATACATAGACATAACTATCACTTCGAACCATTTTGTTTTCTCGAGCCGTACGAGGAGAAAACTTCTTATACGTTTCTAGGGGGGGTACTGTTCATCTATATCTATCCCAATGAGCCGTTTATCGAATCGTTGCAATTGATGGTCGATCCCGAAGAGAAGGAAGAGATCTTCGGAAAGTGGGTTTTTATGATCCGATAAATAATCAAACCCATTTAAATGTTCCTGCTATTCTATATTTCCTTGCCAAGGGCGCTCAACCTACAGGAACCGTTCATGATATTTCACAGAAAGCGGGGGTTTTTACAGAAGTTAGTCTTAATCAAACGAAATTCTATTAAGGAATAGAACAAAAAAGAGGGTGTGGATGCGCTTTATCTAGTTTTGTATAATTTTTTCTTTACTATCCCCCCTTTTGTTCTATTCAGACCTATTTCTTTTCGGTTTTTTTTTGAAGTCTTTCTCTAAAACTCTAAAAAAGTATTCTTAAAGTTTTTTATTTATCTAATTCTTTAGATATTATTTATTAATTTCCATATTTATTATATCTATTTATTAATATATAATTTGATTTGTTATTTGGATTTGAATTCAATTTAATAAATAACCAATTAACTCTTTTTGTTTTTGTTATTGTATGTTTTTAGTATTTTCTCAATCTTGCTATTCAATATTCAATGTCATATTGACAATATTGTAGTGAACAAATATAATTTTCTCATGGAGAAATGGGCCCATTTATCTCCGTTCCATAGGTTTTGGTTGTCTTTTTTTTATGTTCAAAATCGATTAGAAATTTTTTTGATTCGAGTTCTTGCTAATTTCATTTTTTGATTCCGTTTTGAAATTCCTTTTTTTTTTTTTATTTTTTTTTATTCCGATTCTATCTACCCATTCGAATTATTTGGGTTGCTAACTCAACGGTAGAGTACTCGGCTTTTAAGTACGGCTAGCATCTTTTACACATTTCTATGAAGCAAAGAATTCGTCCAAATCTTCGGGAGAGTTTGTAAGACTGCGACTGATCCTGAAAGGAATGAATGGAAAAAACAGCATGTCGTATCAATGGATAATTTTGAGAATATTTTATTCTTGTTCAATCGCTATAAAACCAAGTTTGAATTCTTGGCGCGGAACAAAATAAATATAATTATTAAGAGTTGGGTCGAGTTAATAAATGGATAGAGCCCTAGGGTTCCAATTATAGGGAAACAAAAAGTAACGAGCTTCGGTTCTTAATTTGAATGATTATCCGATCTAATTAAACGTTAAAAAGATATTAGTTCCTAACGCGGGGAAAGGTTTTCCCATGAGGGGATTATCGATTTATTTAATGAGTCCTAAGTATTAGCGGGTCCCTATTATGGGTTGTAACTGAATGTGTAGAAGAAGCAGTATATTGATAAATATAGTTGTTTTTTTTCCAAAATCAAAAGAGCGATTGGAGTGAAAAAATAAAGGGTTTCTAACCACTTAGTTATACTATAACTATAACAAACATAAACCAATTAAATTAACTCAAAATGAGAGGATAGAGAATCCGGTGATGAGTCTACCCATTTTCAAGGTATCCACTTTTTTACTACAATACTTTGTTTTCACCGTATCGCACTATGTATCGTTTGATCGCTCACTAAATCCCTTACCTTTGTTTTTAATCGAATTTCAAATGGAGGAATTTCAAGTATATTTAGAACTAGATAGATCTCAACAACACGACTTCCTATACCCACTTCTTTTTCGGGAGTATATTTATGTACTTGCTCATGATCATGGTTTAAATAGCTCGATGATGTCATTGGAAGGTGGGTTTTATGACAATAAATCTAGTTCACTAAGTGTGAAACGGTTAATTACTAGAATGTATCAACGGATTAATTTGAGTATTGCTGCTAATGATTCGAATCAAAATCCGATTTTTGGGCACAACAATAAGTTATATTCTCAAATTATATCAGAGGTATTTGCTGCTGTGGTGGAAATTCCATTTTCCCTACGGTTGTTGGCTTTTTTAGAAGGGAAAGAAATTGAAAAATCGCCTAATTTCCAATCAATTCATTCAATATTTCCTTTTTTCGAGGATAAATTGTCCCATTTAAATTATGTGTTAGATGTACGAATACCCTACCCCATTTGTCCCGAAATCTTGGTTCAAACCCTTCGCGAATGGGTAAAGGATGCCTCTTCTTTACATTTATTACGGTTCTTTCTCCACGAGTATTTTAATTCGAACAGTCTTATTACTCCAAAGAACTCTATTTCTGTTTTTTTAAAAAGTAATCCAAGATTGTTATTGTTTCTATATAATTCTCATGTATATGAATATGAATCCATCCTCTTTTTTCTCTGTAACCAATCGTCTCATTTACAATCAACATCCTTTCAAGTCCTCGTTGAGCGAACGTATTTCTATGGAAAAGTCGAACATCTTGTCGAAGTCTTTGCTAAAGATTTTCAGGACATCTTAGGGTTGGTCAAGGATCCTTTCATGCATTATGTTAGATATCAAGGAAAATCCATTTTGGCTTCAAAGGATACGCCTCTTCTGATGAATAAATGGAAATATTACCTTGTCGGTTTATGGCAATGGCATTTTCACGCGTCTTCTCAACCAGGAAGGGTTCAGCTAAACCACTTATACTTAGGCAAGTACGCTATTAACTTTCTGGGCTATCTTTCCGGTGTGCGACTAAATTCTTTGTTGGTACGGAGTCAAATGCTAGAAAATTCATTTCTAATAGATAATTCTATGAAGAAGGTCGATACGACCGTTCCAATTATTCATCTGATTGGATCATTGACTAAGGCGCGGTTTTGTAACGCATTAGGGCATCCTATCAGTAAGTCGACTTGG